ATTTCAAGTCGCTAATAAAATGAGAAGATAAATAATTAGGGAGGCAACGAGGCAACCAGGTCTTTTTGGGGATAGAGGGACTTGAACCCTCACGATTTCTAAAGTCGACGGATTTTCCTCTTACTATAAATTTCATTGTTGCCGATATTGACACGTAGAATGGGACTCTATCTTTATTCTTATCCGATTAATCAATTCTTAAAAAGATCTATCAGACTATGATGGAGTGAATGATTTGATCAATGACTATTTTTCATCTAAATAGATATATAAAAATTATAGAACCGGTTGGAGTCGTCATTAATCATTTTTAATCATTTGGCGATAGTATTTCAGTAAGTATACATATGTATATAGGTTTCATCCGTTCGGAAGTTTCGATGGAAGGATTCCTTTACGAACACAATGCCGCCAACTCCATTTATTAGAACAGCTTCCATTGAGTCTCTGCACCTATCCTTTATTTATTCTCGCTTTCTGAAACCCTTGTTTGTTTTCATAAAACGGGATTTGGCTCAGGATTGCCCATTTTTAATTCCAGGGTTTCTCTGAATTTGAAAGTTATCACTTAGTAGGTTTCCATACCAAGGCTCAATCCAATTAAGTCCGTAGCGTCTACCAATTTCGCCATATCCCCCCTTTTTTTGTGATGTGATTAGGATCACATCATGATGCCGTTTACCCCTTTTCGTTCATTTCCATTTTTATTATGCTGGAACCGTGGAATTCATTAGATATCGATTCCTGTATTGAAAAGTGTTTGCTCCTATTTGATTTCGTATCTATCTTCTTTCATCTCTATTGGAAACCATACTTGGTCCAATCAGAAATTCAATATAGATATATATCACATAACATATATCTATTATCTATTATAATATATATAATAGACTTATACATGTCCCTATTTCTATCATTTTTAGTGTGCAATTTTGAATACTTGAACGGTCGATTCTTTTTTTTCGTCTTTTTTCGTCTTAGGTTTCGCCTTTCCGAATGAAACCATAGGAATGTTTCATTATGATCTGGATTGCACTTTTATCTTTTTATCCTTTTATTAGGGAAGACCCTAATAAATAATAAAAAAAACGACAAACGACAAAGGGCAATTTTGTAATTTTTAATTTCATTAATAGCCATAACTAATCGAATGGATATAATTAATCAATTCATTATTCCGTTAATTTAGAATTCGTTATCAATGAGTTATCAATGAATATTAATGAAATAGGAAATTCTTTTTTATTATATAAATTTATATAAATTTTATTATATAAATTTATATAAATTCTATATTTATATTTTCGATTTCAAATATATATTAATATATATAATAATGAATTATATTAATTTAATATATTATACGATTCTAATATAGAATAAGATTCTAACTTAATTACCTTAATTACTAGAACTTAATTACTAGATTATATTACTAACTTTAGTTACCAAATTCTATTTCAAATTCGAAATATAACTAAATATATAGAAATATAAAACTATGTACTAAAATATTTTATATATAATTTATATAGTTATAATATAGTTATAGTTTTCTTTTATTTTTATATTTTATATAGTAATTATATAGTAAAATAATATAGTAATTATATAGTAAAATATCAAAAAACAATATTAAAAAAAGAGTAAATTAAATATGGATGAAATATGAATATACTAAAAAAATCTTAGTATCTAATTAAACAAATTAAGATATTTATTATTGATAAACATATATTTGAGAAATAGATCTAAATTAATAGATCAAAATGAAATGTTTTTGGAAATTCTATTTTCCATTCTTATTCGTTTCTATAGTTGAATTTTTTTACATTTATATTATATTTCTTATGAAATAGCTAAGAATAAAAAGTTAAGATCTTAGTAGCAGTAGTTTACTAAATTAGTATACGTGTACAATTTATATTATGCGAGCCCGCTTAGCTCAGAGGTTAGAGCATCGCATTTGTAATGCGATGGTCATCGGTTCGATTCCGATAGCCGGCTTTTCTCCATTTGTTTTATTTTTTCGATAATTGATAATATGAAATCAAAGTGAAAAGCTTCTTTGCCCTTTCCTAAAGGTCACCGAGCCCTTTCTATTATTTCATAGAAACTTCCAATTATGAATAAAAATTGGATTGGAGGGGTTTGGTCTCTGTAGAACAAATCAATCAAGAAAAGAGCCCTTCATTTTTTTTCTATTATTTCAAATTCTTTTTCTTTTTTATTTATATAATTTATATTTTTATTTATATAATACAATTATATATATAATATTTATATACAATAAGATACAATAAGGTCCGGATATTGATACAATTCCTCTAATTATTCTTTGTAATACTTCAGTAAATTTCGCTTCATTTATCATATTTTAGTTTAGTTTTAATTTTGGTTTATGAAATTTCATAAAAAAAAGGAGTCTTTATGTCGCGTTACAGAGGACCTCGTTTCAAAAAAATCCGCCGTCTGGGGGCTTTACCGGGGCTAACTAGTAAAAAGCCTAGAGCCGGAAACGATCTTCGAACCCAATCGCGCCCCGGCAAAAAATCGCAATATCGTATTCGTTTAGAAGAAAAACAAAAATTGCGCTTTCATTATGGTCTTACGGAACAACAATTACTTAAATACGTTCGTATCGCCGGAAAAGCCAAAGGGTCAACAGGTCAGGTTTTACTACAATTACTTGAAATGCGTTTGGATAACATCCTTTTTCGATTGGGTATGGCTGCGACTATTCCTCAAGCCCGCCAATTAGTTAACCATAGGCATATTTTAGTTAATGGTCGTATAGTGGATATACCAAGTTATCGATGCAAACCCAGAGATATTATTACGGTGAGAGATGAGCAAAAATCTAAGGCTCTGATTCAAAATCATCTTGATTCATCCCCCCCGGAGGAATTACCAAAACATTTGACTCTTCACCCATTACAATATAAAGGATTAGTCAATCAAATAATAGATAGTAAATGGGTCGGTTTGAAAATAAATGAATTGCTAGTTGTAGAATATTACTCTCGTCAGACTTAACCCTAACTCAAATAACATAGGGTTCGGCCAATTTTGCCCCCTTTTTTCGCTTAAGTAAAGGGACTGAGTTAAGTTAAGGGGTTTGGTCTGGGGATTTTTCTCTCATTCATGTATCTCTAGATCAGTAGGGGATTTTAATTCCTTGTCCATTTTGTCCAGTATTTTCGTACCACAGAAATTAGGATTAGGAATAAAGAATCCATATCAAAGAAAAGATACGGGCTAGCTGTTGGAGTATCCATTCTTATTTGATGCATTGTGGTCAGTAACATTGATGAATTAGGTGAAGGATACGGAAAGAGAGGGATTCGAACCCTCGGTAAACAAAAGTCTACATAGCAGTTCCAATGCTACGCCTTCAACCACTCGGCCATCTCTCCTACATAATGATTATGGCCCAAAAACCGAGTAAATAGTGAGTCATTTATATTCATTTTTTATAGGTCGGATTCAAATATTTAAAATTTTTTATTGATTCCTGTCAAAAATAAACAATTTGAGTAACAAGGGCGTCTTTTTGTTTTAATGAATCCATTTTTACGTTATTTCGTACTGTACAATTCCTTTGTTTGGGGGATCATTTTCTCACGAAAGGAAATTCAAAAAAATTATAGAATGGATTAATACACCTATGTCTAGATCTGGGATAAATGGAAATTTTATTGATAAAACCTTTTCAATTGTAGCCAATATCTTATTACGAATAATTCCGACAACTTCAGGAGAAAAAGAGGCATTCACCTATTACAGAGATGGTGCGATTTGATTATTTTTATTTTTTTTTACCGCTCTCAGTCTTAAGAGAAAGACAACATTATTATTAATTATTCGGAATAGGAAGAAAAAATTATTGAAAAAAATCTACGCTTGTTGAAGGTGAAGTTTGTAAATAAAGCAACCCCTTCTATCGTGTATCCCCGATTAATGCAGCCTCAGATGCTTCAATTGTCGATTCTAGAGTATTGAGCGAAAGGTTATACCTATAGGTTAAGTTAACCCTACTCCACTAGTACCAATAGGAGGCATAGGGGAAGAAGCACTACCCCTAGGAATCAACACACGAAAACTTTGTTAGAAATGATTCCCTTTACTTAGCAGGATCGGGACTAACAAGAATGGTTGGGACAACAAACATCCATCTCGTTCGTATTTTGGATACCCGTATAACCATCGAAGACTGTTGAAGTGACTAATTCCTGCAAATTTAAGGGCGTTGAAGACAAAGAAATTGTTGGGGTCGCCTTTTTTATCTAATATAATACCAACATGCTTGATGTTAAGGAAAGATCTTTTACAAGAAGGTTGGCTAGAGATTTCTTGTAAAAACACCAGCCCCGCTCAGTTTATAATGAAAATCTTTCAATCTTTTTTGATTCCATGTCTTTTTTTTTTTTCATTATGCACATAAAGGAGGAGCCGTATGAGGTGAAAATCTCACGTACGGTTCTGGAACGGAGATTCTTTGAATCGAATGACGACCGTAACGGATGTCGGCTCAATCCGAAGGAAATTATGCGGAAGCTTTACAGAATTATTATGAAGCTATGCGACTGGAAATTGATCCTTATGATCGAAGTTATATACTCTATAACATAGGCCTTATCCATACAAGGAACGGAGAACATACAAAAGCTTTGGAATATTATTTTCGGGCACTAGAGCGAAACCCGTTCTTACCACAAGCTTTTAATAATATGGCCGTGATCTGTCATTACGTGCGACTATCTCCACTATAGAAATAAAAAAAAAAAGGGGGGGAAAGAAAGAAGAAATCCGTTAATAAATACTATAAAAAAGGTAGGCTTTCTACATATGTATCGTTCAAAACAACGATTTTTATCAGCTGTAGTAAAGAAATAAACTTCATATTAAAGTAGAAATATTAATATGAAGAAATAGGTATGCCTAAATACTTTATTCTATGGATAAAGGATCTAATTGATAGAGGAAGCGCCGTAAAGATC